AAAGAAATATAAAGAATGAATATATAAATTCGATAAGAGAGGGAGGGTCTAAAGCGGGTAGCGGGAATCGAACCCGCATCGTTAGCTTGGAAGGCTAGGGGTTATAGTCGACGCCGATTCAATTCAACATTTTTAACGTCTCTAATTCAAAACCGAACATGAAACTTTGGTTTCATTCGGCTCCTTTATGGAAGATGGATAAATTCCTAGATCTAAAGATCGAAAAGATGTGAATGAAAATTCTACCCATAACATCTATGTTAGCTTTTTGTCTGAATACATTGAATTCAAAAAGACTTGCTTTTTAGATGATCCCGCTAGAATAAGATAATTGTAACAATCTTTCTAGTTCCTTCGTTCTTTATTTCTATTTCAAAAAATCCTTAGGAAAAGTACTTTGTTCCCACCGAGCTAAAACAATATGTCGATGTCTCTAGTAAATCAAAGTCATCATTTAATAGCTATTTTGCTTCAATTTCTTCTCTATCAACTCAAAATTGAAGATTTAGTTACGGTTAGAAATCAACTTTTCTATCTTCAGCCATGGATCTTTATTAATAATTTGTAAATTGGATTAATACTTCCAATTAAATAATTATGTTTCGCAATTTTAGAATCCAATTTTCAATTGACCTTTGGATACAAATCACGAGAATTTCTATTTTTCCTCGAATCAGTCATTGAGAGGTAAAGGATTAAATCCTTTTAAGAAAAAAAGTTTTTAATCGGAATATAAATTAAACCGAGGGATCCCTTAACTATTAAGGGGATTAATAGAACGAATCACACTTTTACCACTAAACTATACCCGCTACAATGTGATTATTGTATACAAATGGATCTTTTGTCGAACAGAGGCATTTGGCGTAATCAAAATAGGATCCTAAACGAATCATGAAAATTAGAGTGTTAAGGTTATTTTTTTGTTTGCGGGATTCAATTAGGAAAAGATTAAATAACTAAAATGAAATAAGAATTTCTTTTTTTTTACTAAAGTCATTTTGATAGAGACGATTCACTAAAAGCACCAAAATCATAACATAAAAATGCGTTGTGTAAGAGTCCAGAGTTTTTTTTGTTTATTCTATATCTCTTTTTTTTTTTATTACAAAAAAATATAAAACACAGTAAGTAAAAAAAAAAAGAATAAAATAATAAGAAATCACACTTTCGAGTTGTTTTAATTTACTAACAAGTCTTTCTGTTTTCAAACCCGATAAAGGGTTTTATCTATCATTCGTTGGAACAAAAAAAGGGCTTGGCAAAGGGCCCTGACTAGGTCAATACCTAGCCGGGCCGGGCGCGGGAGTAAAAGAAAAGTGCCTTTTCGATCAAAATGAAAACAATTGGATCTTTTTAGCTCTTACTTTATCTAAATTGAATTACTGATAAAAGTTATACATATCTAATCTATATAATAAAAAGATAGAAAGAAAGCCTTTTTTAATCCTTACTTTATGTGTAATGTAACATAGTATTTTTTTTTTTTCAATTGGGAGAGATGGCTGAGTGGACGAAAGCGGCGGATTGCTAATCCGTTGTACAAGTTATTTGTACCGAGGGTTCGAATCCCTCTCTTTCCGCCTCCCTCGATGACTTGATATTTTAATTTCATTGATCTTTCAAAATTTTCAAATCATTTTTCATTTTATTCTTCACGTCCAGGATTACGCCCCGGATCATTAGATAGGAATCCAAAGATGAAGAGAGAAACAAAGAATATCACTACTGTATAAACGAAAAGTTTGAGAGTAAGCATTACACAATCTCCAAGATCATTTTTTTTTTTTGAAAAGGGGGAATAGATCATCTGTTTTTATACCACATACCCTAATTCTATTTTGACATCACGAAATGAATGAGGCGCTTTCCAGAAATAGAAAAATTTTTGAATTTATGAAAATTCTTTTGTCATAAGAGTCTTTCATTACTAAAATTGCATTTCATACCCAAAATTATATATTCTCGAAGATTCGGATACTAATAGGATTAGTGTCTTTCATTGGAAAACAAAATGGGGTTTGAATGGGGTGATTTAGATTTATCGCGTCTAGTCAAGAGTTTCTTTGAATTGAGGGTTCATTATTGTGAGACTTATTTGATCCAATTGATAAAATCTTCGAAATAAATCCTGAATTTTCTAGGATAATATTAAGGATCTCAGCGAAAACTTACAGCAGCTTGCCAAACAAAGGCTAAGAGAAAAAAAAACAGAGGTATGACTGGCATAACATCTACAATCGGATTCAAAAAAGCATAGGCCTCCGGCAATTTGGCGAAGACAAAATTACTCGAATAAAGAGCCGAATTAATACAGGTCAAACTAAAGATATTAAGCATAACAGGCATTTTGTTCTTGGAGATAATTTCATTTTGATTGAGTTATTGATATGAAGTCAAAAGGAAGAAAGTAAGGTAGAAAAAATTCTTCTTTGTCTTTGAATTCACCCAATCAAAAACCCTCCCACTCTCAAATAGAATAGAAGAAATTCGACTTTCATACAATATCTTAATTGAATTATATGTAATGATCAATAAATTGAATTTTATTCTATATATATACGTATCAAAATCTTAGCAAGAATATATTCTCTAAATTAGATATTTTAATTAGAATTGACGATCAACTAATACCAGCATTATTCTTTATTAGTGTCGAATAAAAATTTAAATGGGGCGTGGCCAAGTGGTAAGGCAACGGGTTTTGATCCCGGTATTCGGAGGTTCGAATCCTTCCGTCCCAGATCATATTCCACTCTAAATATAAATTTGATTATTATAAAAATAAGTAGAATAAGATTCTTGTGAACAACTTTCTGTTTATGTTTAAAGGTCTAATATTGAATAGAAATAGAATGCGATGCTTATTTCTTTTTTTTTATTATTCCTATCTAATTTTTAGAGTAGATTGAAATTAATTAGAAAGGGGACGTCTTAAGTTGAATATCTTTGTTTGCCCGAATTTCATTAATAAATAATAAAATTACACGATCTTTTTTATTTGAACTTTTAGGTATTTCGTGTTTGACTCTAATGAATAATTAGAAATCGATGGAAGGAGTGGGCAGAATTGAGATAGAGGAATTCATTCATTTTATTCACTTTCCTTTTTCCTTTCTTTCTTTTATGACAATCTTATAGAAAGATTACTGAATCTTAAGTTAAATAAAATATGAAAATACATATATAAAACTAGGAAATGCATAGTCTATATGTATATATTATTATTGCTCTATAGTTCTATTTCAGTAAGAGCAGTTTTTCGTTGTGAAACAAAAATTTTATGATCTCTTAAATTGAAAGAACAAATTTTAATATCGAACCATATTTAACATAGAATATCTATAAGAGTAACAATTGTTTAATCTATCTGATAGATATAGATAGGAACTCTTTTTTTAGCTATTTTATAAAATAAGAATCGAAAAAATGTAAGTTTTGCCCTTTTTGATTTATATTTTATTATATAATATTATTAGATAATAATTTTGATAATTAAAAAAAAAATCTTGCATTTATACTATACAATAAAATTGGGGTTACGTTGAATTCGTGCTAAAACCTCTTCAAAAAAATTTCTATCCATCTATCTAGAACTAGAAGAAAAGCGATAGATTACTATGTAGCGAATGCACCAATGATTATTCACGATTCCATAATTGAATCAATTCCATACCGGTTCCAAATTAGAGAAATGTTATGGTAAAACTTCGTTTGAAACGATGTGGTAGAAAGCAACGTGCGACTTGAAAGACATGATCCATTGTGGATTTTCACATCCACCATTTTATATAAGAAAGAATGAAAGTGCTCTTGACTCGACATCATTTATTCTGTTTAGCTAGAAACCCCATTGGGTTGTAATGGAAATAGTCCATGATGGAGCTCGAGTAGAAAGTATTGATTCATTTCTCCGGGGCAAGGGTCTATGGTTAATGCCAATCAATAAATTGGAACAACTTCGTAAGTATATCGTTGATAGAGAAATCGAAAAGGTTTTACGTTCCCAATCTAAAATAAAATTTCTTGGAGTTGAAAAAAAAAAATCTTTCCATACAAAGTGTATCGCATAAGAATCAACCCTTTATATGATTCTTTACTAGAAATCAATCGCAAAAAAAGGTATGTTGCTGCCATTTTGAAAGGATTAAGAATCACCGAAGTTATGTCTAAACCTAATGATTTAAAACAAAGATTAAAGGATCCCAAAACAAGAAAAGATCTTTTCCATTGTTTCCATAATCGGATCATAATAAAAATTCAAATAGATTTGAAACGAAAGAAACAAAAAGGGGGTTTAAAGACCACTCAATAAATGAAATGCTTAAATATTTTCCTTTGAGCCACTTGAGAGTTATCTAACTTGAGTTATGAGTACAAATGATTTTTTTTAAAGAAGTAAGACTAAAAAGGGGGGATTTAAATCAAAATCTAATTTATTTAACCATTTTATAGACCCATTTGTGATTGTATGTAATCTTATACATGATTGTATGTAATCCTATACATTAAGTAGAACTTAGAATCATTTTTAACGAGCCGTACGAGGAGAAAACTTCCTATACGTTTCTAGGGGGGGTTATTTTTTTACATCTATCCCAATGAGCCGTCTATCGAATCGTTGCAATTGATGTTCGGTCCCGAAGAGAAGGGCGAGATCTTCGGAAAGTGGGTTTTTATGATCCGATAAAGAATCAAACTTATTTAAATGTTCCTGCTATTCTATATTTCCTTGAGAAAGGTGCTCAACCTACAGAAACGGTTCAGGATATTTTAAAGAAAGCGGGGGTTTTTAAGGAGTTTCACTTTCACTCTAATCAAACGAAATCAAATTAAGGAAATCAAAAAAAAAATAATAGAGTAATAGAGAAAGATTGTATAAAACTATATAGGAGTCATCACTCCCCTAACTTTTTATTTTCTCTTTTGCTCTATTCATACCAATCCATTACTCCCCTATGTTCTATAAACAGTAAAACCAGAATTTCTTAATTTATTGA